TTAATTATATAAGTACAAGTACTATATTCTCATATAATATAATATATAAATTTATAAAAAAAGAAATGAGAAAAAAATTTTATTGTAATATAAATATATACAATAACATGTTATTAAAATAACATAAACACAATATAATTTAAGTAAGGGGGGCAATGGGGGATAAGAATTTTCCGGATTCTATCCCCCGCCCCAACATTCAGACAAATTTAATATATTTGTAATTTTTATTAATTACAATTAATACATATATATTTATTTTATATATCATAATGATTAAGAATATCTTGTTTATTTTATATTAAATTTTTAAAAAAATCACGTAATTTTAACCTCTTTTCCCTTTTATTTCACTCCTTAATAGCGTGTCAGAAACTTAAGTAGTAGGTAAATTTTTTTTATTCTGATTTATTGCTAAAAAAACCAATTTTGATAAAAAACCACTTAGTGCTTTGTTAAGGTGTTAGGCACTTAAAAATTTGATTTTTAAAGAGATATGAAAATATCTAACAAATTTATGCTCAGTACAGTTTTATAGTATAAAGATTTAAATAAAAATTCGCTTATTTTCTGAAATTTAATACATATAGCCACATTTAATATGATAAAAGTTGTAAATCACTTTATTAACCAAATATAGTGCCAGCAGTTGCGGTTAGACTATAAATAAAATTATACATCCATTCTCTTATTTAAATTATTTTTTTTAAAAAGTCAAATATTAAGTGAAATTTTATTTTTCATTTAAATAAACAATTTAATATAGAAAAAATTAAAAATTTAAATTAGGATTAGATACCCTATTATATTTTAACAATTTAGGTAGTACTTATCTATTAAGAAAACCTATGTAGTTTGGCGGCATTTTATCTTATTAGAGGAACCTGTTTTTTAATCGATATCCCACGATAGTTTTCACTTCTATTTATATCTTATATACCTCCATCTTAAGGAATAATATTTATATTCTCCCCAAAATAGTTATCTAGTAAGTTAGGTAAAGGTGTAGACTATAAAGAAGATAAAATGGGTTACAATAAATAATATTTAAGGATAGATAATTAAAATTTTATTGAAAAAGGATTTATTAGTATTTGAAGAATAATAATCTTCCTTGAAATTGATAAACAATGTGTACATATCGCCCGTCACCCTTATCTAAAGGTAAGGTAAGTCGTAACATAGTTGATGTTTTGGAAAAAGCATCAAGAACTTTAAAGCTATATTAGCATTTCACTTACACTGAAAAGATAGAAACAACTCAATTTAATTTTTTTAATAAAAATATTTATTATATTAACTTTTAAAATAATTTCTATCTTTACTGTAAAGTAATAATAAATTATTAAAAAGAAATTTTATCTTCCTTTAGTATCAGGAATACTCAATTAAAATTTAATATTAATTTTTCCTGAAAAAAGGTCATCTACAAATTTATCTAAATATTATATCAAAAATACTATAAATAAAATTGTTGAAGTTAAACTCTATCCGAACCTTTTGATATCCGGTATCTTTAAATTTTTAATAAAAATTTATATTTAAAAAGATAATTTTTTAAATTAATTTTTTTTATTTTTATATTTCAATTAAGAATAAAAGTTTCTAAAAAGTTTTATAACCAAAAATCACATTTTTATAAATCATTTAATAAAGATTTCTTTTATTAATTAAAATAATGAAAATATTAGTAGAATCTTCTTAATTATTAGTTTAAAAACTAGGCAAAAAATTGAATGACTGTTTACCAAAAACATTTCTTACTGAAATAATTGTAAGTAACACCTGCTCAATGAATATTTAAATAGCCGCGGAAATTTAACCGTGCTAAGGTAGCATAATCATTAGCCTCTTAATTAGAGGCTAGCATGAACGGTGAAACATTTCAATTACTTTTTTAATTAATTTCTTTAAATTTTAACTAAGAATAAAAATGTTCTTATAAATAAAATAGACGATAAGACCCTTTTGAACTTTACTTTAGTTTAGCTGGGGCAGCTAAATAAAAATAATCTTATTTTTAATTTTTACTTAAACGACCCAATATAATTGATTAATTGACCAAGTTACCATAGGGATAACAGCGTAATATCTTTTAAAAGCTCTTATTAAAAAAGAAGATTGCGACCTCGATGTTGAATTAATGTAACTTTACTAATGCAATAATTTTAAAAGTAGGTCTGTTCGACCTTTAAAACATTACATGATTTGAGTTCAAATCGGTGTAAACCAGATTGGTTTCTATCTTTTATAATTTTTATTCAGTACGAAAGGACCAATAAATTTATTTTTAATATTCTTATGGCAGATTAATGCATTAGATTTAGAATCTATCAATTCTAATTATTTCCCCTTTTATGAATTCTTTAATTGCAATTATCTGTATTCTTGTAGCAGTAGCCTTTTATACAATTTTAGAACGAAAAATTCTAGGTTATATCCAAATCCGAAAAGGACCAAATAAGGTAGGATTCATTGGAATCTTACAACCCTTTGCTGATGCAATTAAACTCTTTAATAAATCCCTTTCATCTACTGATGCATCTAATTTTTCTATTTCTTTTTTAACTCCTAGAGTTAGATTATTTCTTGCTCTAATCCTTGTCCCTTTAATTCCTTTTAATAATTTTCAAATTTTAGACAATAAACATAATATTTTAACTTTTTTTATTATTTCTAGCTTAAGTGTTTACTCAATACTAATAATTGGATGATCATCTAACTCCAAATATAGACATATTGGTGCTATCCGAAGAGTTGCCCAAATAATTTCTTACGAAGTTTCATTTTTTTTAATTATCCTATTTATCTCTATTTTAAGAAACTCTTTCAATTTTAAACAAATTATAGATGCCCAAAACCTCCTATGGTTTTTTTTTGGAAATATTTTACTATTTTATATATGATTTACAAGATGTTTAGCAGAAGTAAATCGAAGACCTTTTGATTTTGCTGAAGGAGAATCAGAACTAGTGTCAGGTTTTAATGTTGAATATATAGGAGGATGATTCGCCCTAATCTTTTTAGCAGAATATTCGAATATAATTATCTTAGCTATTATTTCTACTATTCTATTTTTTTCCTCAATCAAATCATTTTTTATTATCATATTACTTTTAACTATCTTAATATTATGAGTACGAGGCTCGTATCCTCGATTTCGATATGACCTATTAATAATCCTAAACTGAAAAATTTTTCTTCCCCTAATTTTACTTTTTATCCCTATTGCCTTAACTTCATCTTCATGATGTCTTTAGAATCTAAAACTTACAAAGTTTTTATTTTACTTAAACTAATTAACTTGACTCTAAAGATTTATCTCTTATAAAATGCTTTCAAAACATCATTTAATAGAGTCATTTATTTTAATTTAAAAAATCCTGTATTTCACCTAACATTCAAAATATTAAATATATAAAAAAATAGAAAAATCTAAAAATCATACCTAATTGTATATAAGGATAATCCACTTCACAAGCCCCAATTCACGTAAGTAGTATTCAATTTACTACAAAATATCAAAATAAAATTTTCATTAACGGGTAAAACATAGTTCTACGAAAATTATGCTTAAGAAATATTGGTAAAAAGTATAAAATTATTACTGATATTACTAAAGCAATAACCCCCCCAATCTTTCTTGAAATTGATCGTAAAATAGTATAAGCAAATAAAAAATATCATTCAGGTTGAATATGAACAGGAGTCACCATAGGATTAGAAGGAATAAAGTTTTCAACATCTATAAAAATACAAGGAATTTCTAAACAAACAAATATAAAAAGTACAAATACGGCAGCTACCCCATAAATATCTTTAATTCTAAAATAAGGATGAAATCCAACCTTATCATAATTCCTATTCAATCCTATAGGATTACCAGAACCCGTCTCGTGCAAAAATAATAAATGAAGAATTACCATAAATAAAATGATAAAAGGTAAAATAAAATGAAAAGCAAAAAATCGAGTTAATGTAGGATTTCCTACAGAAAATCCACCTCAAACCCATTCTACTAATATTACACCTACATAAGGAACAGCTGATAATAAATTGGTGATAACAGTAGCCGCCCAAAAAGATATTTGTCCTCAAGGAAGAACATATCCTAAAAAAGCTGTAGCTATAGATAATAATAAAATAGTTACTCCACTCAATCAAGTCTTATTAAATCGATAAGACCCATAATATAATCCACGACCTATATGAATATACATAAAAAGAAAGAAAAATCTTGCCCCATTTGCATGAGCTACTCGCATTAATCATCCATAATTTACATCCCGAATTATATGAATTACTCTATCAAATGATAATACTACTCTTCCTGAAAATTGTATTGCTAAAAACAAACCAGTTACAATCTGAAAAAATAGAAAAATTCCTAATAATGACCCAAAATTTCAAAAATAAGTTAATCTAGAAGGAGAAGGAAGATCCACTAACGAACCATTTACAATCTTTAAAATATTATCTTGCTTTCGTAAAGAAATAAGAATTTTTCATTATCTAACCTATCAAGTTAGCCCTTTTAATCAGGCACTATATTTAAGAAATCCGAATCGCCCCCTTTTCTATTATACTTAATCACACAATTATTACTATTATAGCTAAAAGATAAATAACTAAAAACATGCTTACTATTAAAGTAACCCTTATCCAAATACTTATTCTTCCTATTCTTATATCTTGTATAAAATCTTCATAACCTCTATACTTATATAGTAAAATAATTCCTAATACTAACATTACTAATCTAGAAACTTCAAACCTTTCATTAGGTAATACTCTTATTATATAAGTAAAAATTACTAAAACTCCACTTATTAATACCAAAATTACTATATACCTAAATCAAAATCTTCTCAAATTTCAGTATAAATATATAGAATACAATAGAACAGTAAAAATTAAACTACTAATTACTATTATGGGTTGAATTCTTAATACAAATAAAACCCCTAATATAACTGTTATTTTCAAAAATTCTTTTTAGTTTATAAAAACACCTACTTTGGATGTAGAAAATACTTTTATTAACGTAATCAAAACTATAATTCTAATTAGAATTACTAGATTATGATGATGACGTAAAAACGTTATTATCCTTTTACTAAGTTTAGAATTAATATTAATATCTATCTTCACATTAATTTCAACAAAAATATTTACTCTATCATCTATATCCATATTAGTTATATTGACTATTATAGTAGCCGGTTCATCTTTAGGTCTAGTTTTACTAGTATCACTATGCCGATTTTTTAAATCTCCTAACTCATTACCTATTTGAATTTTAATTTAACATTTGATAAAATTAGTTATTCCTATTATAACTATAAGATTTTTTATATTTAATTATTCTAATTATTTAATTATCCTGACATTTTCTATCCTTTATTTCTTCTTAAAATTCCCATCACTTAACATTTCAATCTTTAGAAAATTTATATTTAATGATTCAATTTCATTCATTATAATTTTACTTTCTATTATTAGAGTAATAATAATTGTTATTTCATCATATACTTTAAAAAACTCATTCATTTTAATTACTTCAATTCTTTTAATTTTAATCTTAACCTTTTCCTCCCTTAATATATTTTCATTTTATATACTTTTTGAAATCGTATTAATTCCTACTTTATTTTTAGTAACCAAAATTGGATACCAACCTGAACGATTACAAGCAGGAATCTATTTAATAATTTATACTATTATTGCGTCATTACCTCTATTATTAGGAATTTTATACTTCAAATACTCACCCAATTTTATTTTTCTTTCATCAAACTGTGAACAAATTAAAATTGCATTAATTTTTATCCTCGCTTTTTTAGTAAAAATACCAATATTCCTTTTTCATCTTTGATTACCAAAAGCCCACGTAGAAGCTCCAGTAGAAGGATCTATAATTCTTGCAGCAGTATTATTAAAATTAGGTGGATATGGATTAATTCGATTTAGCCCACTTCTTTATGCTAAAATTATTCCACTAAATTTTTGAATTTCTAGAATTAGACTAATCGGAGCAATTATAACAAGAATAAATTGTATTCGACAAAAAGACCTTAAATCATTAATTGCTTATTCCTCCGTAGCTCATATAGGTCTAGTTTTAGCAAGTATTATAACTCTAAATTTCATCGGTTTTTATGGAGCAATCTTAATAATAGTGGCTCATGGTTTATCTTCTTCAGCATTATTCCTTATAGTAAATATAATTTATACTAAACATCATACACGAAATATCATTTCCTTCAAGGGTCTATGAAATTCTTTTCCTAATATTACATTTTGATGATTCATTTTTATTGCAGCAAACATTTCTGCTCCTCCTTCTATTAATTTAGCAGGAGAAATTTTTATCTTAATAAGTCTTATTAATCTTAACATCTTAATTTTAATTCCGTTTATTTTTATCTCATTAATAACTTCCATTTTTTCAATTACATTATTTTTAAATACAGTTCATAATCAATCAAACTCTAACTTAGCTTATTATTCATCTAATAAATTATTCTTATGTTTATTTCTTCATTTATTCCCATTAATTATAATTATTACAAAACTAGACTTATCATTATTTTATAATATTAGTTTATTAAAACAATGGCTTGTGGTGCCATAAATCTAAAAATTTTCTTTCAAGGAATATTAATTTTATTATTTTCACTACCTCCTTTAATATCCTCATTATATATACTTCACTATTCCATTTTTATTTCCATTGAACTACCTTTAATTTCTATTTTTTCATTTAACATCCCAATTAGTTTTCTTTTAGATTGAACATCCCTACTATTTTTATTTACAGTAATATTTATTTCAGGAATAATTCTGTTATTTAGAATAGAATATATTCCCCCTTTAGAGCATAAACAATTCTCCCTCATACTCTTATCATTTGTATTATCAATATCATTTTTAATTTTATCAGATAATATCATTTTTATCCTATTAGGATGAGATGGATTAGGATTAACCTCATTTGTCCTAGTAGTTTATTATCAAAATTTTTCTTCTTCGGCATCCGGTTCAATTACAATTTTTTCTAATCGAGTAGGAGATATTTTAATCCTATTATCTATTGCATTCCTTACATCATTATGTAACTGAAACTTTTTTATAAATGAAAACTTTCCCAAAATAATCATGTTATTTTTAGTACTCGCCGCCTGTTCAAAAAGAGCACAATTTCCCTTTTCAGCATGATTACCGGCTGCTATAGCAGCCCCTACCCCCATTTCAGCCCTTGTTCACTCTTCCACTTTAGTAACAGCAGGTGTTTATCTCTTAATTCGAATTATAAATTTTCCTCACCCAACAGCCATACTATTAATTTTAATAATTTCGAGAGCAACAGCAATTTATGCAAGAATATCAGCTAACTGAGAAATAGACATAAAAAAAATTATTGCACTTTCCACATTAAGACAAATTGCTATAATAATATTTGCTATCGCTTTAGGATCAACAATTTTAGCTTTTTTTCATCTAATTATTCATGCTCTATTTAAATCTATAATATTCCTTTGTGCTGGGATCATAATTCACTCTTCATCCTATCAAGATATACGAAGAATAGGAACAATAATATTTAATTCACCAATCATTTCATCAATTCTAGGAATTGCCTCTTTATCTTTAATAGGAATCCCGTTTATATCTGGATTTTTCTCAAAAGATCCAATCATTGAAACTGCCATTTTCTCAAAAACATTTTCATTAATAAGATTTTTAATAATTTTATCAATTGGAATAACATCAACATACTCAATTCGAATAATTTCATTCGCTTTAAAATTTTTTCTAAAATCTAAACCAGATGTAAATTTACATCCAGCCAATTTTATAGAATTCCCTATCATTATAATAGCTCCTTTTTCAATCTTTATAGGAACTTTTATAATATGAATTTCATCTCCTGAACAGCTCATTATCATTCCTAACTCCTTCAAATTTACCATTATTTTAATTTTAATTACAGGTTTAATTATAGGAAGATCATTATCATTTACAGCAAAAAAATATAAAAGATTTGGACAAGCCTCTAATTCCTTATGATTTAATCATTTCTTATCTATCCTTACATTTCCACCTTTATCTATTATAATAAATTTTTTTACAAAAAATGATAAAACCTGACAAGAAATTTATGGACCTAATTACTGTTTTAAATATTCCTCATTGTTATCTTCCCGCCCTGATATAATTACAAATCAATTACTATTTATTATTTTAATAATAACAATTTATCCTATTTTAATTTTATCCTTTTAACTTTGTAGCTTATTTTAAGAGCACTTTACTGAAGATAAAGAAGTCTAAATATTTTCATCATGAAATAATGACGTGAATTTCACTACTAAATCCACTACTTAAGTCGAAATTAAGCTGCTTATATAGCTCTTTCTTATAGTAGCTACCGCTAATTTAGAAGTTAGAAGCTTCAATTTACTATTCAAGTATGTATAACATATTAATTGATTGCAAATCAATTTAAAACTTCTCAAAAAAAAAAAATCTTCTATTCAGTAACAATGAATTGCAATGCTTCATAATCTATTGGCAGATTAGTGCACTAAGTTTAAGCCTTAGAAATGAAATTTAATCAATTCAAGGAACCATAAAAATATTCATATATTAAACCTACTACTAAAACTATAAAAAATATATAAATTGTTAACATTACATCTATTTTATAAATTATATAGGGAATTGGAAGTATTAAAGCAATTTCAACATCAAAAATTAAAAACAAAATTGAAATTAAAAAAAATCGAAAAGAAAAAAACACTCGGGCTACAGATATAACATTAAAACCACATTCATATGAAGAAAAAGTTTCCGTGTCTAATAATTTTTTATATGAAACCAGAAAAAATAAAACCCTTACCACTAATACTAAAATTATTGTTATCAATAATATAAAAAGAAAAATTTTCTTTCCATTTGATTGGAAATCAAATGTACTAATATACTATATTACTAAGTTCCTCATCAATAAACCACAGAAAATAAGAATAATCATACTACATCGACAAAATGTCAATATCAAGCAGCACACTCAAATCCAAAATGATGTCTTCTTCTAAAATGACTCTTTGTTAACCGAACTCATATGACAAATAAAAATAAACTTCCCACAATAACATGAAACCCATGAAATCCAGTTGCTATAAAAAAAACAGACCCAAATACAGAATCTGAAATTCTAAATTCTGCTATATAATATTCAAACCCTTGTAATCCTAAAAAGTATACTCCTAATATCCACGTTAATATTAAAGAATAATTTGCTATTTTTCAATTTTCATTTAAAATTGATTGATGTGCCCAAGTTACAGATACCCCAGAAGCTAATAAAATTACCGTATTTAGTAAAGGAACCTGAAATGGCCTAAAAGCCTTAATCCCTTGGGGAGGTCAAACTACACCTAACTCAACAGTAGGGTTAAGTCTAGAATGAAAAAATGCTCAAAAGAATGATAAAAAAAAAAATACTTCTCTTACAATAAACAAAATTATTCCTAATATTAAACCACTCAATACATTTCTAGAATGATACCCTTGAAAAGTTCTTTCTCGAACTACATCTCGTCATCAACCAAATGCAACCAATACAGCTACAAAAAAAGATATAAATAATAAATCAAACTTTATAAATATAAATATTTTTACTATCCCAATTACTCCTGATATTACCCCGAATCCTATTAATAAAGGCCAAGGAGAAATTGTTACAATATGAAATGGATGAAATGTCTTTTCCAAAAATTAATAATATTCAAGAGCGTATAACAATACTAAAATACTAAATACAAACCCCTGAATTACTGATACACCAAACTCCAAAATTAATAAAATTCTTTGTAATAAAATTGATCTAGAAAACCCTATAAATCTTATTAACCTAATTCTTGCTAATAATCTAATAATTAAATGCCCAGCTATTATATTTGCTGCTAAACGAATTGATAAAGTAAATGGACGTATCAAATGTCTAATTCTTTCAATTATTACCATTAAAGGAGATAAATAAATTGGTCTTCCTTCAGGAACTAAATGAGCTGCTCTATGTTTAAAATTTTTAATTCACCCTATAAGAAAAAAAGAAAACCAAAAAACCAATCCTAAACCTATAGTAATTATAGGATGAGCAGTCCTAGTAAATACAAATGGAAATAATCCTAAAAGATTTCTAATAATTAAATATATAAAAGTTACAGTACAAACAAATACAACTGCTAATTTTCTAGAACCAGCTACTTCAGAAAACATTTTTTCAATTTGGAAAGAAAAATTTATAAACACCCTTTGCGCTCCACCTCGAATATAATAATATTTTAAAGGAAATAAAGATAAAACTATCCCAATAATAATTCAATTTGTTGAAATCCCAAAATATGAAGAAGGATCAAATACAGAAAATAAATTTATCAAAATCATAAATCTGTTTTATTTATTACTCTATTAGTACCATTATTTAATGCAGAAATTTCAATCTTCTCTCTATAAATTAAACATGCTCTTACTACAACTAACCTAATTATAAATCTTGAAAACACTCAGTTTAAAGGTATCAATTGAGGAATATTCCTTTCTTTAATTTGACAAACTAATATTTTTATTAAACTAATTTCTCCATAATTAATTTAAGAGACTAACACCTTAAATCGGCCACTTACTTAAACCCAACTTTGTAAAAAGCTTAACCGAGGAATCACAGAAATTATAATGGGTATAAATCTATGATTTGCTCCACAAATTTCAGAACATTGACCTACAAATATTCCTACTCGATTAAATACAAAAGATAATTGATTTAAACGACCTGGAATAGCATCAACCTTTACTCCTAAAGAAGGAATAGTTCAAGAATGAATTACATCTATTCTAGACACAATTATACGAATATCAGTATTATAAGGAACAACTAATCTATTATCAACATTTAATAAACGAAATAAATTTTCTTGTCCTGAAGATATATATCTATCAAATCTTGAAAACCCAAGATCTCTATATTCATATGACCAATATCACTGATGACCTAATACCTTAATTGTTATTTCAGGGTACTCATATTCTTCTATTAAATATAGTAGTCGAATTGAAGGAAAAGCAATCAAAAGTAAAAATACAGCAGGAAGAACAGTTCAAATTCTCTCTATCTCCTGACCCTCAAATAAACCTAAATTATAAAATTTATTAACACATGACCTTATTAATACATATCCTACTAAAATTATAATTATAATCATAATTATCATAGTATGATCATGAAAAAAAATTAACTGCTCTATTACAGCAGATGACCTATTCTGAAAATATAATGATCCTCACGTTGGCAAAAATTACTTAGTTAATATATTCAATTGACAAAAAGTATGATCTAAAGGAGGAACATTATTAATTCATTCCAAAGAAGAGCTTACATAATAAATTCTTTGATTAGATATTTTTACAATCAATCCTTCCCAAATTAATATGATAAAAAATAATACACCTAATAAGGATAAAAAAGATCCTAAAGAAGAAACTATATTTCAAAAAATATAAGCATCTGGATAATCAGAGTACCGTCGAGGTATCCCATTTAATCCTAAAAAATGTTGAGGAAAGAAAGTTATATTTACTCCTACAAATATTACATAAAATTGCAACTTGGTCTTTTTACCATTTATTACCATTCCAAAAAATAAAGGAAATCAATAAGTAATCCCAGCTAAAATTGCAAATACAGCGCCTATTCTCAGCACATAATGAAAATGAGCAACCACATAATAAGTATCATGAAGAACAATATCTAAAGAAGAATTTGATAAGACTACACCAGTAATACCACCTATAGTAAAAAGAAAAATAAACCCAATACATCATATTAAAGGAGTATCAAACTTAAAATAGGATCCATGCAAGGTTGCTATTCATCTAAAAACCTTAATTCCAGTAGGAACTGCAATAATTATTGTAGCTGCAGTAAAATAAGCTCGAGTATCTACATCTATTCCTACAGAAAATATATGATGAGCCCATACTACAAATCCTATACCCCCAATACCAACTATAGCATAGATCATTCCCAAATTTCCAAATGGCTCCCGCTTTCCTACAGAGGACCTAATAATATGGGATACAATTCCAAATCCAGGTAAAATTAAAATATAAACTTCAGGATGTCCAAAAAACCAAAACAAATGCTGAAATAAAATAGGATCCCCTCCCCCAGAAGGATCAAAAAAAGAAGTATTAAAATTTCGATCAGTTAATAATATAGTAATAGCCCCTGCCAAAACTGGTAATGAAAGAAGTAAAAGCACAGCAGTAATTAAAACTGATCAAACAAATAGAGGAACCTTTTCCATAGTTATCCCATAAAATCGTATATTAATAATTGTAGAAATAAAATTAATCGCACCTATAATAGAAGAAGCCCCTGCCAAATGAAGAGAAAAAATAGCAAAATCTACAGACCTTCCAGCATGACCTTCTAATCCTGCTAAAGGTGGATATACAGTTCAACCTGCCCCTACCCCTATTTCTACCATAGAAGAAACAATTAAAAGAAATAATGAAGGAGGTAATAATCAAAATCTTAAATTATTTATTCGTGGGAATGCTATATCAGGAGCACCTAGCATTAAAGGAACTAGTCAATTTCCAAAACCCCCAATTAAAATAGGTATTACCATAAAAAAAATTATAACAAAAGCATGAGCTGTAACAATTACATTATATAATTGATCATCTCCTATAAACCTCCCAGGCTGACCCAATTCAATTCGAATTAATACTCTTATTGCTGTCCCTACTATAGCAGCCCAAGCCCCAAAAATTAAATATAAAGTACCAATATCCTTATGATTAGTTGAATATAACCATCGCAGTAACTTAGTTTATAAAAACTTTAAATTGCAAATTTAAAATTCTTCTTAAGAAATCATTAGATGATGAGCTGTAAACTCATATTTGAAATTAGCTCATTTAGCCTTGAAAACTAATAGAATTTATATCCTAATAACCTATAATATAAGTCATAAACTTACCCCAATATTTAATCCTATTATATATATTAAATCTAATCTTATAATCTTTTTGTTCATAATTACTGAGCTCCAACATTTTATTCTTATTCTTCCTATAATTACTCTATAAGAAATTCGCAAATAAACATAAAATATTAAAACAGATATTAAAATTATTAGCACAAGAAGACTAAAATCGACTATTATTAAATTGTATAATAATCATCATTTTAAATAAAATCCAAGCATTGGAGGTATACCTCCTATGCTTAATATCCCTAAAACAAATCTTCATTTTGAACTTATTTTTTCTAATATCCCAACCTCTAAAATTTTATCCTTTATTAGCGTTCAAATAACTCCCGCAATTAATGCACTATATATTATTAAATAAATCATTCATATACTTTCTGCTATAAAATTTCCTATTAGAATTCATCCAATATGATGAACAGACGAATAAGCCATTAACCGTTTTACACTTTTCTGATTTATAGATCCTAAAGCCCCTATAATTAATCTTCTTATAATAATTAATCAAAGAAACATTCTTACTAAAAAAGAAATTATTAATAAAGGTAAAACCTTCTGAACAGTTATTAAAAGTAAACACCTTCCCCACCTTAACCTATCACATACAGAAGGGAATCAGAAATAAAATGGACCACCACCCATTTTATATCTTAATACTCTAAGACATACATACTCGAATCAATTAAACTCAGAATAAAATATTATTATTAAAATACCAGAGCCTATTCTTTGAATAAAAAAATATTTTATACATGTTTCAACTCTAATTGAACTTCGATCATAAATTAAAGCAATAAATCTTATTATGTTAATTTCTAACCCTACTCATACTAAAAATCAATCCCTGCATCTTACAGTTATAATAATTCTTAAAATATAAAAAATTGAAAAAAATCCTACACTCTGAGCAAAAATATTTCTATTTATGAGGTATGAACCCATTAGCTTAATTAGCTGACTTAATT